AACGGACTGAATATCTTTTATAAGGAATCGGAGGAATATGCGACGATTTTTTCCAGGAAATCCCCAACGAAAAATACACACTATCCCTTCCTTTCTATCGAATCGATCATAACCACTACCTACATTCCAGGAAATTGTGCACCACAAATAGGAACTAATAAAGAGACCCGCGATCCCGTAGAAAGACATCACGATCCCTTGTGGAAAAAAAATGATTTGCTGAGACGGAAAAAAAGATATCAAATTTCTACCAAGATAACTGGAAGTTCCAACCAATAAGAATCCTAATGAACCTAAAAAAAGGATAAGGGCCCAGCATAAATTACTTAGTTTTCGAGACCCCGTTATAAGTTCTATCCATATATCTTCTGATCGCCAACTCATACTTGATCTGATTGCATTTTATTGGAATTGAGAGAATACCCCAAATGAATTTGACTTTACTTTTTTTTGTTTCCGAAGTAACTCTCATCAACTAGCACTAGTTTGATGTGAACTAGCACTAGTTTGATGTGAACCTTTAGGAGTAATTCATCCAATTGGTTAGATCTAAAATAATAACATACCCTTCATATGAGCCCACTATACATATTGATATACCTATAGATCCACCGACTTTACATTTTAGCCATCCAGCGATCCTGATCTATTTGAAACTAGCTAGAATTCATTTACCCATAGATCTTTTTCTGCAGGCATAAGAACTTTTTCTTTTATGTTCGACGGAAATTACACGTTAGACCATATTTTTCGAAATAGATATCTGTGTTATGCTACAAGTCTAAGTTTTGAAAAAAAAACGGATGAGATTGGGTCCCATCAGATCTAAACAATCTTGTTTTTTTGAACATGAAGAGATAAAGAAGCCATTGCAATTGCCGGAAATACTAGGCCTACTAAAGGCACAAAAATAGAGGGGAAATTGAAAGTTGTCATAAAATGGGTACCTCGATTTACTATTTGTACCTGCTATTATTTATTTTTTATAAAAAATAAATATCTTATAATAATTATAATTAAGAATTGTAATTATTATTAATTAATTCAATTTCAAATTCTTAGTATAGAAATAAGTATCTATATATCTAAGCGAGTATATAGAATAAGTCCAAGGAATGTAGAACTAAATAAATGGACTTATTCATCTTTCTACATAAAAGATATGTATGATAATTCACTTTATTATTTTTCTTCATTTCTTTGTCTTTTGTTCTTGTCTTCGAATTTTTAATAAAGAAAGAGTTTCTTACAGATTATCGAAAGATTCGTTAGAATGCGACCCAACAGGAATTTTTAGTGAAAATGGGATTTTCGGGAGATAGAGAAAGATAAAAAACTATATATCTATCTTTTCTCTATTTGATTATATACATAAGACGAAATTCATTTTATTTGCCTAATTTCACGAAAGGAAGAATTCACTCTTTTATCTTGTTGATAGAGACTTCTTAATTAGTAATCGGGATTCTAGGTAAAAAAAAGAGTTATCCGCAACTTTTTATTCTTTCTACAATTAGATCTTAGGTCATCAAAGAAAACTCCATTCTTATTTACTTTGATTCTTATAAACTAACTACTTGTTTGCTACAAATAAACTAATTGAATTTTGTGTGCTCTACTTGATTGAATTTTAATTCAAAGGAAAGAAAGCGTGGAGCTTAAATAACTCACTCAGAACGCTTTTTAAAGGATTACGTGGTACAATTAGGTCAAATAAGCCCTTCTGGAATAAATATTCAGCCGCTTGTGAACCTTCAGGTACTGTTTTATTCAATGTTTGTTCAATTACTCTTTTACCCGCAAATGCAATATAGGAATTGGGTTCAGCAATAATGATATCTCCCAACATACCAAAACTAGCTGTTACCCCACCAGTAGTAGGAGATGTAAGGATTGATACATAAAATAACTTTTTATTTGATTGATAATCATATAAAGCAGACGATATTTTAGCCATTTGCATCAAACTCAAACTTCCTTCTTGCATGCGTGCCCCCCCGGAAGCGCACACTATAATAAGAGGTAGAAATTGATTGGTAGCGTACTCAATCAAACGGGTGATTTTCTCCCCGACTACGGATCCCATACTACCCCCCATAAACTGAAAATCCATAACCCCAATTGCTACGGAAATACCATTTAGTTGACCTATGCCTGTTTGAACAGCCTCAGTTAATCCTGTCTTTCTTTGATAAGAATCAATACGATCTTTATAAGGCTCCTCCTCCGAATGAAATCCAATGGGATCCAGAGAGACCATGTCTTCATCCATAGGATGCCAAGTACCGGGATCGATCGAAAGTTCGATTCTATCTGAACTACTCATTTTCAAATGATATCCACATTGTTCACAAATATTTGTTTTTGATTTCAAAAATTTCTTATAATTTAATCCATAACAATTTTCGCATTGAACCCACAAATGCCTGTATTTTTGAGTTACATCGAGATCATTAGACCTTTCTCTTAGAGTTAAATCACTACTCTTCGTGTGGGTTCG